GACTGATACTTATTAGAATTAGAAACTAGTTTTTATGTCAATTGCAAAATTTATAGTTGTTTTCAACACTTTCTAAAAACTTTCTAAATTCAAACAAAAAGGGGGGGGGGTTCTTTGAACTAAAAAGGGGAAGTCAGAAGGCGAATCCTTATATTAATCCCTCACCCTTAAATCCGTCCTTCCCTTGTGTTCTTGTTTTGTTTAAGATTAAACAAAGGGGTTCGCAAATAAAAGAGCTAATGCTACAACCAGCCCATAAATAGTTAAAGCTTCCATAAAAGCCAGACTAAGTAATAAAGTACCCCGGATTTTTCCCTCTGCTTCCGGTTGTCGCGCAATCCCTTCTACAGCTTGTCCTGCAGCTGTGCCTTGACCAACTCCAGGTCCAATAGAAGCAAGCCCAACGGCCAACCCAGCAGCAATAACAGAAGCGGCAGAAATCAGTGGATTCATGAGAAGTTCCTCCTATCCCAAATAAAATAAAGAAAAGAAATAGTTAATGATATAATCAACCAAGAAATTATGACTTAATTATTTTATTCTTAATATTTATCTTTTTCATTATTTTATTCTTAATATTTATCTTTTTCTAGTCGAAGTTTAATTCAAAATTTCAAACTGAAATAATAATCTTTATTGAACTATTCGAATTACTTCGATATTTTTTTGTTTCTACCCATGTCGTTTTTTGTGAATACATACAAATTTTGTTCTTATCTTAAATCCATTCTTTCTTTTTCTTGATTTAATTTTTTTAGTCATTCAATATTCAATTCACAATTACAACAGATGAAACAGAAGAGCTTCCTTTTTAGCATCCGCATATAAATTGAGAGTAGTACCAGAACAAATTTAGATCTATAGTCATATATAACTAGTGAATATCTAATATGACATATACATGTGTTTCTTCCATACCGTAAACCAATTGGTTGTGTCTTAGATTCAATCGTATTGGAGAATCATTCTTTGAAACCTCCAAAAAAAGAAAGAGTTGTCTTATAGCGATTAGATTATACTAATATATTCAAATCTAATACTCTAAGAGTGAAAATTTTTTCGAATCTAAATATTAAATAACCGAATAAAACTATTTAATATGTTCGAATTGAATGAAAAAAAAGAATCTTCGTTGGAGTAAAATACAAATAGGTCAAACAAAGACAAAGAGTATTTTTAGGAAAAATAGGAAAAAGATCTTTTAGATAGATTTCTTTCCTATTTTTCCTACAATTCCCTGGTAATTTTTTAGATTTTATTATTATTTTTATATTACACTAAATCGTATACTTTTTTTATTTAAACTTTATTCTTATTGCATCTTTCTTTTTTTGAGGGGGTGGATAATCCCTTTTTTATTATTAAAAATTTGCTTTCTTTTTTTGGATATGTTCCCTAAGTAGATTATCGTGAGTGAGCCGCACATACTTTGTGGTGGGCTAAACTAAAAAAAAAGACTGTTTTGATAACTATTCAATGATGACCTTCCATGGATTCACCTATATAAGCCGCAGCTAAAGTAGCAAAAATAAGAGCTTGAATACCGCTTGTAAATAATCCCAGGAACATAACAGGTATAGGAACTACTAAAGGTACTAACGAAACAAGAACAACAACTACTAATTCATCAGCTAATATATTTCCGAAAAGTCGAAAACTAAGTGATAAGGGTTTTGTGAAATCTTCTAAGATGTTAATCGGTAAAAGGATTGGAGTTGGTTGGATGTATTTACCAAAATAAGCCAATCCTTTTTTTGAAATACCCGCATAGAAATATGCTACTGACGTAAGTAAAGCTAGTGCAACAGTAGTATTTATATCATTTGTGGGTGCTGCTAACTCTCCATGAGGTAACTTTATAATTTTCCAAGGCAAAAGAGCCCCTGACCAATTCGAAACAAAAATAAATAGAAACAGAGTTCCAATAAATGGAACCCACGGACCATATTCTTCTCCAATCTGAGTTTTGCTCACGTCTCGAATGAATTCAAGGACATATTCAAAGAAATTCTGACCGGAAGTGGGAATAGTTTGCGGATTTCGAACAACTAGACTGGTAGAAACTAATAAGATAGCCATTACAACCCAAGAGGTAATAAGTACTTGGGCATGCACTTGGAAATCCCCGATTTGCCAATAGAGATGTTGACCTACTTCCACAGCTGATATATCGTACAATCCGTTTAATGTGTTGATGGAACATAATAGAACATTCATATTGCCTGGCCCTCTAAAAGAAAAAAATATAACTTGAAAGGGAATTATTTTGATTCAACCATTTCCTTTTTTACTTAATCTACTTTCATTTTCGATTTTGAATACCTACTCTAATCACATAATATTTCTGTTTGTTTTGTTTATCTTTTTACACAATTTTCTAATTGTATAATAAACGATTCCAAAAATCTATGAATCCCCCCAACCAAATCAAACAATTTCTTTATCTTATTATTAATCAATAATTTCGTATATAGCTAGAATGACCCTCACAAATTGCAAATACTAATTTGTTAAGAATTAATCGGATTGAAGCTATAGCATCATCATTAGCTGGAATCGAAATATCTGCGAGATCCGGGTCACAATTTGTATCAATTAAACAAATCGTTGGAATTCCCAAAGTCATACATTCTCGAAGAGCCTTATATTCTTCTTGCTGATCAACGATTATTACAATATCGGGTAACCTCGACATATATTTAATCCCGCCCAGATATGTTTCCAAGTGAGATAATTGTCTCTTCAACATAGCGGCATCTCTTTTTGGAAGACTGTTGAGTCTACCTGTCCTTTGCTCCGTTCTCAAGTCCCTGAACTTACGAAGTCTCGTTTCTGTAGTATGCCAATTCGTTAACATACCGCCGAGCCATTTTTTATTAACATAATGACATCGAGCTCTTAGTGCAGCCCCTTTTACTAAATCGGCTGCTTTTTTTTTTGTACCAACAATTAAGAATTGTTTTCCTCTGCTTGCAGCATCAAAAACCAAATCACAAGCTTCTGATAAAAAACGAGCAGTTCGAGTAAGATTTATAATATGAATACCCTTACGCTTTGCGGATATATAAGGGGCCATTCGAGGATTCCATTTCCTCGTACCATGGCCAAAATGAACTCCTGCTTCCATCATCTCTTCAAAAGTTATGTTCCAATATCTTTTTGTCATTTATCCCCACACTTAAAAAAAAATTTTTGAAAAAAAAAGAGACCTGGTATTCTGAAATAGAAATAAAAAATTGTTCCGATGGAACCTTCTCTTTTATCGAAGATTGGCCGTTAATACATAATCAGGCCATTCATTTGTCTTCTATTTATTATTATTATTTATTATTTTTATTATACTTTATTACCAAATTACCAAATCAAATGACTGCATTTAAAGGGATGAATCTAATCTGCTTTTAGGAATCATTAAATACTAGATTTCTGATGTATCACATAAATTCTTTGAAATGAAAAAATCAAATAATTTTCTGTGATGGAACAAAATATTTCGAATTTCTACCTCTAAAAAATTCTTTTTTTTTTCCAAGGTAATCTTGTTATGTTGCCTTGACCGTGAACGGTGCATTATTCTTTTGAATCCGGTACCAACGGGTATCATTCCCCCTAAAACAACATTCTCTTTCAGACCTTTCAACCAATCGATACGACCCCGAAGAGCGGCTTTTGCTAAAACTCTGGCAGTTTCTTGAAAACTCGCTTCGGATATGAAACTTTGAGTATTCAGAGATGTTTTTGTTATTCCCAATAATAGAGCTCGGTAACAAATAGCTTCTTCCAAGGCGCGCCCTGTTCGTTCGGCCCGCAATAATCCAATTAGTTCGCCAGGTAAAAATACATTAGACATTCCATCTTCTGAAACCAAGACTTTTGATGTTATTTGACGCACAATAATTTCTATATGTCTATTATGGATGTGTACTCCCTGGGATCGATAAACCTTTTGTATTTTATTAACCAAAGAAATACGACTTTGCGCTATAGTTAGCTCAGCACCAATCAAGAATCCCCAAGGAATGCCGAGAATTCTTGTTATACACTCGTTCCAAGCATCAATTCTCTTTTCTAGGTTCATCGATATTGAATCAATCGAACGTACTTCTAATATCTGTTCCACTTTTGGAAGACCCTGTGTTATATCACCGGATCTCGATTTTTCATATATAAATGTAACCAATATATCTCCTTCATAAAGGATTTCTCCATAATGGCCATGAATAGTTGCTCCAGGAGTCGCCAAATAAGGGTTAGCCGATCTGATTATTACAGAATCCATTTGAACAGTTAGAACTTGACCCGATTTTAGTTTTAGGTGTGGTCCATTTTTCGTTTGAGCTATACATATATTTTCACAAATAAATTGCCCAAGACTAATATTTGTAAACGTTTTTTCACAATAATTATGATTGAGAAAATACCAATTCAAATGGAATGGGTTTAAAACGATGTTATTGTATAGATCGGGTTTATAAATTTTTTCGTTTTCGTCCATTAAATAATATTTAATTACTTGAAAAGTTTCCTTTAATTTGTCAAGTTGCAAATTTTTTAAATTTTTAGTTATTGAGATCTGATTATGAGTTATTAAACGGTAAAATGAATAAAAATTTGAAATTGGAAAGGCTATTCCTAAAGGGCCTAACGAATTCTGAATTGGAATTATAGGATCTTTTTTAAATTTATTAATTCCTTTTTTTATCTCATTGTGATATTTTACGTTGTTGAATGGTCTCGTTTGAAAACAATTAGATGATGACAAAATTATCAAAGATCGGCACTCCTTATTTCTATTCAACAACATACGAATAGTTCCGTGATTTTGACTAAGTGATTGTTGAATTTTTGCCTTGGAATGAATAGAATAAAATGGGTTTATATTGATCCGATCCGATTCATTATCCGAGATCAATCCTGAGCCGGATGGGTCCTTCCTTTTTCTTATATACGAAGTATGAGATTTCACTAAGTCAATTCTTAGGAAATACTCAATCAAACCA